GACTCGCTGTAATTTCTGCTCTGGGGTTTACATTTACATATATTTACATATATACATAATTGTTGTTATAATTGAAAATTAAAAAAAAAAAAAGTTATTCAAATGAATGAAATGAAATTTTTGTTATATTATTGTTATTGAATATATATGTAATATATAAATATAATCTATATCTATTTTTTAATATTTAATATATAATTAATATATAAATATAATATATATATTAATATAGAATATATTTTATATATATATATTTTTTATATTTATACTTATTATTTTTTATATTGATATTGATACTTATTATATTGATATATTTATTATATTGATACTGATTAGTAGTAAATTACTGATTAGTAATTAGTAGTAAATTAGTAATAAAAAAATTTGATTTTTTTTGTCATTAAATTAAAGATAAAGAAATACAATTTAAAATTTTAAAATCGTTCATTAATTCAAAGTTAATAGTATAGTTAATGGTTCAATTTGCCCTGAATTTTTCAGTCATAAATCCATTTTTTCTCTTTTGACCCTTTTTGTTTTTGAAAAGAAAGGAAAAGTTTCTAAATGGTATAAATATGTATAAAGAAAGATACAATCAATTGAAGAAAATGATCTCAATTAGGTCCAATAAAAAAGAGGAATTATTCTTTAGAATTTAGAAAAGGATAAGTACAACGGAATTCAGGATTCCAAATAAAATAGGAAAGAAACAAACGGTTCAGTCAGTAATCCCTCCCCAATTAGGAAAAATTTAGGAATAAGTATAATATTATTTAAAATTTCTATCCATTTTTATTGTTTTGGCGACATGGCCAAGTGGTAAGGCGGGGGACTGCAAATCCTTTATCCCCAGTTCAAATCTGGGTGTCGCCTGCTCAACAAAAAACTCGAGATTGCTTATCCTGCTGATCTAAACCCAAATCGACGAACCCGACAGAAACAGAAATAAAGGCCTAGGCCTTGTCAATACTTGATTTTAAGAATGAGCCATAGGTCCTAGAAAGGACTCTCCATTTTTGCTTCTAGGATTAAAAATGGATGGTAGGAAAGACTATAAAATCCTCCTAATTTAATTACTTACTCTACACTACTAAGGTAATTAGTGTCTATTGATTCAGTATAGAATTGGATTGGATAGGCTGATGAGAAATCCATTTAGGAGCTGTGTAAAGGAATGAATAAAGATACTTTGTCTCCAAACTCACAAGAAATTCTTAGTGCTCAATCAACCAATCAATATTGATTGATTGGCCTTATAGAGATAGAATAGAGGTGAAAAATTTTTCTTTCAGGAGATTACAAAAAAAAATGTAATATCGCATGGCATTTCCAATTCTTTCACAGAAAGAGAAACTGTAAGTCTTAGAGAGAATATAGGTATAGAATAGATAGTTATCTACCTTGATAGTATATTTTTATGTATGTTTTTTTTTTGTTTATGTTATGAAAAAAAGTCAACAAACAGTGAGTCTTACTATTCCTACATGTTTTATTAGGATAGGAGCATTCACTTGATATTTCCAAAGCATGTATATCGTATTTGTGCCTAATCTTTACTGATTCCACCAGCTCGGCCAGAAATACCATAATATAGGAACTTGTTACGAATGGATTTTGGGGATTGCTTCATCAATAGCCTTAAGTCATAATTCCATTTTGACTCTACACCATTGATTCCACTATGATTAGTGATCAATAATGGAATAATTCTTTCATTTCATAAGGATAGGAGACATAATTCACATGGATATAGTAAGTCTCGCTTGGGCTGCTTTAATGGTAGTCTTTACATTTTCCCTTTCACTCGTAGTATGGGGAAGGAGTGGACTTTAGAAATACTATTAATTGAGTAATCAAATTGTATCAATTGTTTAATTGATTGTTGTTTTATTTTACGAACTGTTTAAAATTAAAATAAAAATGCCTCCGTTTTCAATAATACAGTAAAATATGAATAAGAAAATACACTAATGAATTATAACCATTCGGGCAAACAATGAATGATTACCATAGTTGTATTTCGAAACTCAAATCAACGGAATACATATGATAGGATTTTTTTCCAACCAAATTCTTTCTATTCTATTTTGATTTGTTGAACCGGTTCTTACCAGAATTACAGATATTACAATAAAAAACAAGCAATCTTTCTTTTTTCCTTTATTTGTTTCCCCTTCTTTCTTTACTTTTACACTTTGACTGTTCCAAGAGAAAGTTGTTCTGCTATTACAGCGATACATACTTTCTACTGCAAGCTCTTAGTGGTTGTCCAAACAGGTCCTACGCATAAAAAATCTTGCTTGCGTTGAGCGATCTATATATCATAGATTTAACATTTTAGACTTCTAGATTATTTATTTTATTTAGGCTTTATCGACTCATCTAATGTCATGTTTAAGCATGACAAATCGACGAATCTATTACCCCTTTTCCAGATCCGAAGAAGTTACCATAGAACCTCATGGATCATCTGTTTATAGCTCAATCGATGACTTCTTGGGAATGGTAAAAAAAAGAAAAAAGATTCCTTGGTTTTGTTTTCTTTTATATAATTTTATATAAAAAATATACCCACACTTTTCTTCCTACATTGATTGTTTTGATCTATCTCGGGATCCTTATTTAATTAAAATTGTAAGAAGCCTAGCAATTAGGATAAAACAGTTGACCTTCCATTAATTATTTAATTATTATTAATTATTATTTATTTCGGATTGATCAAAATTCATACAAATGGCTGTAGCGACGAAAATAAAAAAATAAATATAAATAGAATTAGAGTGCTTTTTTACATATTTTATTTATATTTACTTTACATAATTTATATTTACTTTACATAAATAATTGTACAGACGTATTGGAAATTGATCTATGTTATCAAGCCTATATCTGTATAAAAATTTAATCTGTATAAAAATTTATATACTAATAGATAGTCTACTATACTAGATAGTGTGGTAGAAATATATATATTTATATTATATAGTTTAGTTCTTTCTACCATACTATCTCAGATACTGTCGAGTCCAGTCCGATCATTTCATTTAAGACTTGGAGTTTAAATCCTTTTCTTTTCTTCAATCATTGATAAGAAGTAAAAGTATCAGTCAACTTAATCATTTTGACTGACTGTTTTCACATAGATGATAAGTAAAAAAGCAGTAGGAACTAGAATAAACAGTGCAGTAGCAATAAATGCGAGAATATTGACTTCCATAATCTTATTGTTTTGTTTTTTTTTTCTTCGCAATAACTCGGGATCTAATCCCATAGAGATGAGAAATTTGACTGCTGTAAATTAAATGGGATAAATTGCATCCTAATGATACTGAACCGGATCAATGTTATGAATAACAATATCTAATCTATCAAATCGACTCATCGTCGAGAATTGAATAGTATAACATAGGAAGATCTTTTATCCATACCAAGTAAAATGGGATTTCTGATCCGATAAAGAATCCTACTGAATTTATCATCCTTTCCACTCTTTTCTAAAAACGGCCCTCTTCCTTATACAACATCTTTCCTTAGACTTATACAATTAATTAATTATCTGATGAAATATCATATGACTGGTATTCTATTGACTATAGACCCAAGTATATTCTATTGACTATAGACCCAAGTATATTCTATTGACTATAGACCCAAGTATATTCTATTGACTATAGACCCAAGTAGTAGAAGTGCAATAAAAAAAATGACGCGTTGAACTCTAAGCTAAGCTTTTTTATGAATCGATATTAGTAGAAGAAACTAAAATTGCCGTATTTGTCTGATGATAAATACAAAAAAAAAGAAATAAAGATCCCTACATGGAATTAGATTTTGCTCCCCGCCCCCCCTTTTTTTCGGTCGGGGTAATAGAGAGATAAATTGACAAATTCATCGGATCGTTGGATCCTAGTCGGGACTGACGGGGCTCGAACCCGCAGCTTCCGCCTTGACAGGGCGGTGCTCTGACCAATTGAACTACAATCCCAGCGGGATGTACCGCATACATATTCTTGTGATATCATAAGAGCATTTTATTTGCTGTGTTGTAACATAGACACGAATGATATACGGATATCCACATAGAATAGATATGGACTATACTCTATCTAGTAATATAGTAAGAATAACACGGTTTAACTAGTAATCCTGTGATTCTTTTTATTGCTACAAGATTGATTATCAACCTTTCAATAAGAAAAAACAACAAAAATGCAACTCTTTTCTTTATTCTTCCATATTGGGCATTTTTGGAAAATAAATTGGTTATATCATACTCAAAAGAAAGCGGCGAATTTTTGGGCCGAGCTGGATTTGAACCAGCGTAGACATATTGTCAACGAATTTACAGTCCGTCCCCATTAACCGCTCGGGCATCGACCCAGGAAGAATCAATTATAATTTATAATATTATATTATAATTTATAATATTATATATATATGATATGGATATGATATATGATATGAATATGATATGGAATATTATATATATATGATATGGATATGATATATGATATGAATATGATATGGGTTTTTTGATAATTGATAATCCACGATCAACTTACTTTCGCAGTACCCTACCCCCAGGGGAAGTCGAATCCCCGCTGCCTCCTTGAAAGAGAGATGTCCTGAACCGCTAGACGATAGGGGCATACCCGCCCGACCACCACCAGACTATGATCATAGTATCATCAGTTTTTCGGAATTGTCAATACAATAATTGTCAATACAATATAAAATATATATAAGTAATATAATAACGTAATGGTATGATTAGATCCGAAAGACCTTTCCTACTTTTCCTACTTTCACGATTCTATATAATTAGAATTTAAAAAAAAAAAATTTTATGGTTCATAAACGCCCCATTAATTATCTATTATCCCATTAAATTAGTTATATACATTACATTAATTTAGTTATATACATTACATTAATTATATACATTACTAATTTATATACATTACTAATTATATAACTAATTATATACATTTAATACATTACATACAATTAATTAATACATTTAATTATATAATTTTTAATTATATTTTAATTATATTAATTATATATTATATAATTAATATATAATTAATAATATATATAATATATAAATAAATATAAATAATATATATAAATAAAATAATATATATAAAATAATATATATAAATATATAAATAATATATAAAATATAAATAATATATAAAGAATATAATTATAATAAAAAAAAAAATAAAAAAAGAAGTATAAACCATAAGACATCATTCAATCAAATTGAATAAATCTATGTCGTTGTGTTGGTACACGTATCAATCAAGTAAATCTTGTTCTGATGGATCGATAAAATAAAAGCAAATACAATACAGAAAGTGACATCGGTCTTGAAACAATTCACTGTATTGGTATTTCTCAAAAAGGGCATTTTACCCTAGACTTTACTTCTAACTTCACTTATTTTCTTAAGTCAATCCAATATCTTGTTCCTGAATGAGTTCCTATGCATACATGTATCTATGTATGTAATATATGTACATATATACATACAGTAGACTCATAATGGAAAATGAATTGCTAATTCATTTTTTTTTTTAAAGCCCTTTTAACTCAGTGGTAGAGTAACGCCATGGTAAGGCGTAAGTCATCGGTTCAAATCCGATAAAGGGCTTTTTCCATGAAACTCCAGTCTTCATTTTTCAGTTTTTCAGCCGAGAGGAGAATAGAAGGATCTTGTTGATATTTGTCAAAAAGATAACCCCCATTATAAACCACCCTTATATTATAATGTAATGAGTATTATCAGTTATAGTTTACAAAGTTATTGAACATTTATTCATTATGTTAATTAATCATTCCCCTTTTTAGGGGAAGTCGACCCTGTACTGTAGTGGTATAGTAGTTCTCCTCATGTTTCCTTATTCATATTTTTTGATCCCCGGGCATAACTATTCTAGATATCTAATCTTGATTATTAATCACCAAACAAAAGTATTCCTATTTCTCCAGTATTCTAATCAAACCCATCGTTAAAGTAAAAAAAAAAGTAAGTGGACCTGACCCGTTGAATCATGACTATATTGGCTATTCTGATATTCAAATTCTATAGTATAGAGATGAAATTATAGAAGCGAACTCTTTTTTATTTATTTTTTTTTTCCTTTTAACCATCCAAGAATTTGTCGATATTTCTGGTTTCATCTTCTTGTTACTGGATGCTCCATAGGAATAAATTGTTATTCCTTTCCCCCACAAAGAAAAGTTTATTTCGATAATAAATAACTTTTTCAATCTCTTTCTTTGATTTTTGATTCCAGAATCAAATATTATTGTTTTGTTCCGCCAATGCAATAGGGAACAAATGTGATAAAGGGGCTTTCATTTCTAGTTTACCATTATTTAATATTGAATTTAGTATTTCAAATTTCATTTAATTTATGGGCAGAGAAAAAAATTTCTTATTTTTTTTCTCTACCGGATAAAGGTAAAGTAAAAAGATAAATATTCGAAGTTCATTTTTTTTTGTTCGACCCGCTAAAAGAGGTACTCTGGCATTTGAGTCATAGGACAATTCAGGGTTCAAAAGGTTATTAAGAAAAAATAGTAATAGTAAGGACTAATCAAATCAAACTAATGGATTTACCTAGGTCGGTTTGTAGTCTAATAGAAAAGAAGAATTTGTATCTTCGAAACCCATTGGAAGGGGTATTGGACGAGACAAAGGATCGTCCATAGATAATCGAACTATCATATGCCCTGGAAATAAAATTATATGAGGTGTTCGGAAATGGTTGAAGTAGTTGAATAGGAGGATCAGGATCACTATGACTATAGCCCTTGGTAGATTTACTAAAGAGGAAAATGATTTATTTGATATTATGGATGACTGGTTACGGAGGGACCGTTTCGTTTTTGTGGGTTGGTCCGGCCTATTGCTCTTTCCTTGTGCCTATTTTGCCTTAGGGGGTTGGTTCACCGGTACAACTTTTGTAACTTCATGGTATACCCATGGATTGGCCAGTTCTTATTTAGAAGGCTGCAATTTCTTAACTGCTGCAGTTTCTACTCCTGCGAATAGTTTAGCACATTCTTTGTTGCTACTGTGGGGTCCTGAAGCACAAGGAGATTTTACTCGTTGGTGTCAATTGGGCGGTCTGTGGACCTTTGTTGCTCTTCATGGGGCTTTTGGGCTAATAGGTTTCATGTTACGTCAATTTGAACTTGCTCGATCTGTTCAATTGCGACCTTATAATGCAATCGCATTTTCCGCTCCAATTGCTGTTTTTGTTTCTGTATTCTTGATTTATCCACTGGGTCAGTCTGGTTGGTTCTTTGCACCTAGTTTTGGTGTAGCAGCTATATTTCGATTCATCCTCTTTTTCCAAGGGTTTCATAATTGGACGTTGAATCCATTTCATATGATGGGAGTTGCCGGAGTATTAGGTGCTGCTTTGCTATGCGCTATTCATGGTGCTACCGTAGAAAATACTTTATTCGAAGATGGTGACGGTG